CAAATCTAAAATATATATATGGAAATAAATTGCGTCCAATAGGATTTGAACCTATACCAAAGGTTTAGAAGACCTCTGTCCTATCCATTAGACAATGGACGCCTTTCATTCCGATTTTTTTCGCTCTGATCTCTTGTTCGGAAAAAAAGAATCTTAGATTGTATGTGAGAAAATTTTGGAAATTTCCTAATTCAACTCAATAATGCATTAACATTCAATTCATAATTTTTATAAAAAAAAAAAATAAAAAGATAAAGCGGGTAGCGGGAATCGAACCCGCATCGTTAGCTTGGAAGGCTAGGGGTTATAGTCGACGTCGATTCATTATTTTGAACGTCTCTAATTCAAAACCGAACATGAAACTTTTATTTCATTCGGCTCCTTTATGGAAGATGGATACATTCCCCGCTCTAAGACGTGACCGAACTAAAAAAAAATTTGACCCATAACATCTATGTCAGCTTTCTGTCTGAATACATTTTAAACGACTCGCTTTTTAGATGATCCCTCTAGAAGATGAGGATTATAACACTCTTTCTAGTTACTTCGTTCTCTATTTCTATTTAATATAATCCTGAGGAAAAGCATTTTCTTTCCACCGAGCTAAAACAATATATTGATGCCTCTAATAAACCAAAGTCATCGTTTAATAGCTAGTTTGCTTCAATCTCCCTTAATACAAATAACAAATTGAAGATTTAGTTACGATTAGAACAAAACTTTCTTTATCCATAGATACCTTTACTCATTCAATTGGAAGTATTGATCCAATTCAATACAATTATGTTTCGTAATTTAATAACCCAACTGTGTCAATTTCTAATTGACTCTTGGATAAAAAGTACGAGAATGTATAGTCTTCCTCGAATCTGTCATTGAGAGGTAAAGAATTAAATCCTTTTCAAAAATAAAGTTTTTCATCGGAATATTATTAAAACCGAAAGACCCCTTAACTATTAAGGGGATTAATAGAACGAATCACACTTTTACCACTAAACTATACCCGCTACAATGCAATTATTGTATATAAATGGATCTTTTGTCGAATCGTACATAATCAATACAGGATTAGACAATAATCATTAAAATTTGAATGTTAACGTGTTTTGTTGGAGGTCTTAATGAGATTAAGAAAAGGGTGCTCATTTTAATAACAAGCCTTTCCTGAATGCATTTTTCAAGAATTCCTCGTTCTATTTTTTGTTTTTCAACTTTCTCATTTCTTCAAGTAAAGAAAATATTTTCTCAAAAGAGAGGGAGAGTTTTAATCTTATTATATTCTCATTTTTTGATTTCCATGTTTTTTATTTTTATTCTAGTACATTAAAGTAAATCAAAAAGAACGAATACTAAGAAATAAATAAAATAAAACCTGATTCCATATCAAAGGAATGGAAATAATACTTCTTCTGATTGTTATTGCTTCAATACCAAGCATTATTTTTTGCATTCAGCTCAAATATTTTCTATATAATTCATTGGAACAAAAGAAGGCCTGGCTAGGTACTGACCCGGCCAGGCCGCGGAAATCAAAAAAATGTTTTTGGACAAAATCGGCGAGGTATTCTTTCTTTTTTTTTATTGTAAATATCTCTTGCGAACCCCTACTTTAAGGTTGGAATTCCTGATAAAAGTTATATATATCTATATAATTAGAATTAAAGAATTAAGGAGAGAAGATGTTTTTTCAATCCTTACTTTATGCGTAAGGATTACATAGTAATTATCCTTTTAAAATTGGGAGAGATGGCTGAGTGGACTAAAGCGTCGGATTGCTAATCCGTTGTACGAGTTATTCGTACCGAGGGTTCGAATCCCTCTCTTTCCGTTTTCTTTTTTCTTTGGTCACTTGATATTTTAGTTATCTTTCGAATTGATCGAACTTTTTTTGAAGGGTATGGAATAGAAAAAATCCTAAGAAAATGCAAAAATCAAGCAAGGAAAAGCCCCTTTTTATCCTATTTTTATTCTTCACGTCCAGGATTACGTCCTGGATCATTAGATAAGAATCCGAATATGAAGAGAGAAATAAAGAATATCACTACTGTGTAAACGAAGAGTTTGAGAGTAAGCATTACACAATCTCCAAGATCATTTTTTTTTTTATAAGAGAATAGATTCTCCGTTTTTATACCATACATATATCCTATTTTGACACCCAGAAACAAAGTGCTTTTTAGAAAGAGTTTTTCCTTCCCCCAATTTTCACAATATCTAATTGCGGGGTAACCTAATAGGTTAGAGTTTTTCATGAGATAAGGTCAGAATGCAGAAATGGGGTGATCCAGATTTCTCGCGGATATCAAAAAGTTTCAATGTTTAAATCGAAGGTTAATACTGTAAGACTTATCTGATCTTATCAATTGTTAAAATGTATTTCTGGAATAAATCATGAATTTTTCTAGGATTCTAGGACAGTATTCAAAATCTCATCGAAAACTTACAGCAGCTTGCCAAACAAAGGCTAAGAGAAAAAACAGCAAAGGTATAACGGGCATAAAATCTACAATTGGATTTAAAAAAGCGTAGGCCTCAGGTAATTTGGCAAAGAAAAAACTACTCGAATAAAGGGCAGAATTAAGACAGATACCGATCAAACTAAAAATATTAGGCATAGCAAAGATTTTTTTATTGTAGATAATTGCATTTTGATTGAGTTATTGATATCTTATTGATATTATTGATATAAGGCAAAAAATAATGACGAAGGTAAAGTAGACCAAAAAAGCCTTTGAACTCACTCACCCAATAAAAAATCCTTCTATTCTCAAAAGATAATAGAGAATAGAAGAAATCATACTTTTATACATACTTTTATACATACTTTTATACAATATCTTAATCTTATATCTTAATTAAATTATATGTAATGATCAATCAATTCCAGGTTAATTCTATATCTACACATGGCAAAATCCTATCAACAATGTATTTCATAGATATTGATTTGCACTGGAATTGACGAACAACCACTACTAATATTAGTGTTTATTAGTTTAGATATAAATCTAAATGGGGCGTGGCCAAGTGGTAAGGCAACGGGTTTTGGTCCCGCGATTCGGAGGTTCGAATCCTTCCGTCCCAGAGCATCCATTATATATTATTATATAAATATCAGAAAAAAGATTGCTTTTTTGAGCAGCCCTTTCCTTTGTTTTCTAATTCTAATATTGAATAGAATGGGATTCTTTTTTCTAATTTTTGCTGATGCCTCTTCCTTTCTGAATCATCTTTTTTTTCTCGAGCTGAATTGAGATACCCAGATGTAACTTAATCCATTTATGATCCAGGTTAGATAGGAACATAGATCGCAATAATTTGGAATAAAAAAGGTAGGACGGCCTTTCATTCTATGCCCATCCCCCGTATATTCCTATTGAAGTTAATTACTTAGAAATTAGGTACCATATCCATAGTTATTTTAATTTTCAATGACGCTGAAATATGCCGGTCTGTTATATATCAATATTTTTGATCCACTTATCCATAAATCATTGGTGGTTTTAATTAAAAAAGAAACATGGATCGATCCGTGATAAAACAATGTGGTACTTAGTCAAAAACATTATTAATGATGTGGAAGTAGTAAGTTTTTTTAATTAGATTTTTATAAATCTTTTTAATGGCTTATTCTGAGTCCTTTATATTCGAAGAAGTGTGAGATAGGTGACTCGATTCTATCGAGTCATGGAGATTCAAAGACGAACTAATTTATTCAGGTTAATGAAATATAGATATATAGAAATTACATTTAGAAATATGGGGATTAATAAATTATTGCTGAGACTTTTTCAGAAAATATCTACCCATTGGTAACCATATAAAGGGACAAAAGCATAGATTACTATTTACCGACAGAACCAATGACTATTCATGATTCCATAATTGAATCAATTACATATTGGTTCCAAACGAGAGGAATGTTATGGTAAAACTTCGTTTGAAACGATGTGGTAGAAAGCAACGTGCGACTTGAAGGACATGATCCGCTGTGGATGTAAAAATCCACCATTTTATTAGGAATGAAAGTGCTCTTGGCTCAACATCCTTTGTTCTACTCAACCAGAAACCTCAGCTTTTTGGGGTTATAATGTAAATAGTACATGATGGAGCTCGAGTAGAAGGTATTAATTAATTTCTCAAGGGCAAGAGTCTAGGGTTAGTGCCAATGAATAAGTTGGAACAACTTCGTAAGTATATCTTTGATATAGAAATTGAAAGGATTCAATTCGAGAAAGTTTTCATAATTTTAATAAAAAAAAATCAAATTTTTTTGACTTGATAAAACTTTTTCGGTCAAAAGTGTAACACGCGGGAATCAACCGTTCTTATGATTCTTTGATAGATTTGATAGAAAGAAATCACAAAAAAAGGTATGTTGCTGCCATTTTGAAAGGATTAAGGATCACCGAAGTAATGTCTAAACCCAATGATTCAAAGAAAAGATAAAGGATTCTGGAACAAGGAAACACCATTTTAAATTGTCTCAACAACTAAATCAGAATGAAGAATAAAAAATCTAAATCTAAACAAGACAAAAAGGGGGTTAGAGACCACTCAATAAATGAAATGCTTAAGGATTGTCTTTGAGCTATTTGTAAGTTATCCAACTTGAGTTATGAGTACAAACTTTTTTTAGGAAAGAAAAAGGACTCAAATTCTAGTCTAATTGCTTAGATGATTTTATGGATCTATTTGCTATGATAATTCTATACATAGACATAAAACTTCTAATCATTTTTTCTTGAGCCGTACGAGGAGAAAACTTCTTATACGTTTCTAGGGGGGGGTATTGTTCATCTACATCTATCCCAATGAGCCGTCTATCGAATCGTTGCAATTGATGTTCGATTCCGAAGAGAAGGAAGAGATCTTCAGAAAGTTGGTTTTTATGATCCGATAAAGAATCAAACTTATTCAAATGTTCCTGCTATTCTATATTTCCTTGAAAAAGGCGCTCAACCTACGGGAACTGTTCATGATATTTCAAAGAAGGCAGA